TTTTTATTTTTAATAAAGAATTTTTAAATTGTAGACATATTTTTTTGCTATATTAGCAGATTTTAGTTTGCATAAAAATCGAAAGTTCGTTTTGTTTTTGAGCACCTTTTTTTGCACGAAAATTTTGCAAATTTGGCCCCCCATTTCTTGCGATTTTTTATTAACTAACCTAAATCGCCCAGAACGTCGAAAAATCGCCCCCTCACGTGTGTGATTATATATAAATAGTTACCGTTTTCAACCATTTATTAATTATCTATATAATAATAGAGTATTTATATATATATAAGAAACTATTTAAATATCTCGCTCATAAATATCTATTGATTCAATATAAAATAGCATTTTTAATATTAAGTTAACAAAAAATGGTTTTAATATAATATTACTAACCTATAAATAGTCATACATCGTATATGATGCTTAAATACTTATTGGAAAAAGAGAGAAAGGTATTAATTAATTAAACTTTAATATATATATAGATACTTATAAGGATTCTTGTTATTTATTATTTTTAAAAGATGATTATAATAGATATATAATTATTAATATATATATAATTGGTTTATGAGTATTAATAAATATAATTTTATATGGAAAGCAAGATCAATATAAAAAAAAAAAGGCTTACTTTTTACTAATGTTAAATTAAATTATATTTATTTACCAGTTTATTTATTTTAAGGATTTATCTCTTATTATTTAGGTCTAATTTAATATATTTTTAAATTTAACATTGAACAATCCCTAAGAAAGTTACAGTTAGACAGTATTAGATGTTTACATAATTGGTTTTTCATATAAAGATTTAGAAATATTAGTAAATTGATGGGGCTATAGATTAATATTATCAATATTTTTAAATTAATATAAAGAATTCTTGGTCTAGTATTGGCGGGTACTAGGATAAGAGCGAAATAAAGGATTTTGCCGCGAAAGGTAGAATCCACGAAATTTCTGCGGGAGGAAAGATATATATGTTTATCTAGGGTCTTTTAAAAAAAAAGTTTTATTCTAGCTTAAAAATTAGGTTAAATTTTATTTTACATGTAAATTTGAGTAAATTACTATAAAAAATTTAGATAATTTTTTAATTTTTTCGTTCGCAGTGGAGGAATTTAAATATCAATGGAAATTGGATTTAGGAATAATTTTTAATGTTGACCAAATTTGTGCCAGCAGTTGCGGTTACACAGATAGCATGACTTAATTTTTCAGATACAGTTAATTAAAATAATTTTAAACTTAGAGGGGAAGTTTATTGGGTGGAATCTTAAATTTTCTGACAAGTTGGGGTTTTATAATGAGGCTGAGAAATTTGGCGTTTAAACTAGGATTAGATACCCTATTATTCTAAATGTAAAATTTTATTCTGGAACATTAATAGTTATGTGCTTTAAAATTAAAGATTTTGGCGGTATTCTAGTCCACTCAGAGGAACCTGTCCCGTAATCGATGATCCACGATTTAACGTACTTTATCTTTTAGTTTGTATACCGTCGTTGTTTGAATATTTTAGAAGAATTTAAATATTCATGATTTTTGTAAGAAAGAAAATCAGATCAAGGTGTAGCTTATGAAAAAGTTGGAGATGGGTTACAATAAAGATATTTTAGGATTGTTTGAATTTAAAATTAACATGAATTTGGATTTGATTGTAATTGTAATAAAATAATTACTTTGATTCTGGCTCTGGAATATGCACATATCGCCCGTCGCTTTCATTCCAAAGTGAAATAAGTCGTAACAAAGTAGGCTTACTGGAAGGTGGGCCTAGAAAGACGGGCTAGAGCTTGATCAATAAGCGTTTTATTTACATTAAAAAGTTAGTTGTGAAATTCAACTTAGCTTGAGTTTAATTGATTATTGATTTTTTTGTTTATTTTTTTCTTAAAATAAGAATATTATTTTTTTATTACTGGGTTAGGAAAAAATTGCTTTTTTGATAGAGTATTAGTACTGTGAAGGAAGTTTTTTTGTCTATAATAAGAAAAATTAATTTTTTGTACCTTGTGTATCAGGGGTTATTAATTTAGTGTTTTTGAGTAAATGTTCTCGAATTCAGGGGAGCTATTTTTGTATATATGCTATTGTAAAATAACTATTTAAAATACAGGAATTGTAATGAAACGTTAATCGTCTCTGAATATATCTAGTTTTTTAAGAAAAAAATTTAATTTGTTTAGTACTCAGTAATTAATTTAATTTTTAATTTGTTATTTGTGCTAGGTTATGTCTTAAGGGATGAGCTTTGATACAAATTTTTATAAGTGAACCAATTTTTCTTAGTGTTTAGGATTAGAAGTTTTCACAACTGAAAGGATGTTATAATCGGCTTAGATTGGGAAATTATTTTTATCTGCTTTAATTTTTTATTAAAATTTGAGTATAAATTAAAAATGCTCAGCGATAATGATAATATTAGTAAATTTAATTGTAATTTAAACTACCTAGGTTAGGTTAGGTAAAGGAATTCGGCAAAAAAATTTTTCACCTGTTTAATAAAAACATGGCCTTTTGAGTATGATTTAAGGTCTAGCCTGCCCACTGAGTCGTTAAAGGGCCGCGGTATCTTGACCGTGCTAAGGTAGCATAATCACTAGTTTTTTAATTGAAAGCTTGTATGAATGGTTGGATGAGAAAATTACTGTCTCTGCCTAATTTTATATTGAATTTTATTTTTAAGTAAAAAAGCTTAAATTTGATTAAAAGACGAGAAGACCCCATAGAGTTTTATAACAAAAATTAATTTAGCTTTATTTAGAATCTTAACGGCGGTTAATTTTTTTTATTTGGTTGGGGTGATTGAAAAATTAAAGTAACTTTTTCTTAATTATTACATTGATTTATGAGTAGTTGATCCAATAGTTTTGATTATAAGATAAAATTACCTTGGGGATAACAGCGTAATTTTTCTTGAGAGTTCTAATCGAAAGAAGAGATTGCGACCTCGATGTTGGATTAAAATTAAATTCTGGTGCAGAAGCTAGAGAATTTAGGTCTGTTCGACCTTAAAAATTTTACATGATCTGAGTTTAAACCGGCGTGAGCCAGGTTGGTTTCTATCTTTAATATAAGAAATATTCTAGTACGAGAGGACCGAGTATTTGGTAGTTTATTTTTGTGTTGAGGATTAATGTTATTTTGGCAGAGTAGTGCGATTGATTTAGAATCTTTATATGTAATGTTAATTACAGATAACACTTGTTAATGAAAGATTTAATTTTGATTTTAGTTTCTAGTCTTCTTTTGATTGTTTGTGTCTTAGTGGGGGTAGCTTTTTTAACTCTTCTTGAGCGAAAGGTTTTAGGATACATTCAGATTCGTAAAGGTCCAAATAAAGTGGGCTTTGTGGGGTTGGTACAGCCATTTAGGGATGCTATTAAGTTGTTTACTAAGGAACAAACTTATCCTTATATGTCTAATTTTAATTTATATTATTTTTCTCCTGTAATGAATTTATTTTTGGCTTTATTTTTATGAATATGTGTTCCCTTTATTACTGTAAATGTCAGATTTAATTTGTCTTTATTGTTTTTTTTGAGTGTTTCTAGTCTGGGGGTTTATACCGTAATATTAGCGGGTTGGTCTTCAAATTCTAATTACTCTCTCTTAGGAAGATTGCGCGCTGTTGCTCAAACTATTTCTTACGAAGTAAGGTTAGCTTTAATTTTATTGTCCTTTTTGTTTTTGATTTTGAGAATGAGTATTTTAGATTTAATAAAATATCAAGAATATATTTGGTTTTTCTTTCTTTTATTACCCTTGTGTCTAATATGGGTAGTTTCGAGTTTGGCAGAAACAAATCGAACTCCTTTTGATTTTGCGGAAGGAGAATCTGAGTTAGTTTCAGGTTTTAATGTGGAGTATTCCAGGGGTGGATTTGCTATAATTTTTTTAGCAGAATATGCAAGAATTTTATTTATGAGAATGCTTTGTTGCATACTTTTTCTTGGAGGTGATTTAGTTTCTTGATTATTTTTTTTTAAGTTGACATTGGTTTCCTTCTTTTGAATTTGAGTTCGAGGAACTCTACCTCGTTTTCGTTATGATAAGTTGATGTATTTAGCTTGAAAGAGGTACTTGCCTGTTTCATTAAATTATTTACTATTTTTTTTTAGAGTTAAGTTGGTGATTTTCACCCTTTTTGTTTAGTTAACAAAATTTAGTACTTGCTAAGTTAATAGAGAATTAGCGTCTCTTTTTTATACTTTCAAAGTATACACTTATACAAGTTCATTAACTATTTGAATAGGATATTATCTCAGACTTTAGCAGCTAATGGGCTAATAAAATAGTAAAGAAAGTAAACTACTGTAAGGATTTGTCCTGTTAAAATGTAAGGATCTTCTACAGGTCGGGCTCCAATTCATGTTAATAGGATGATAATAGTGAAAAGAGATCAAAATAATATTTTATTAATTGGGTAGAATTGGGTTCTTTGGAATTTCTTTTTGTTGATAAAAGGTATGATGTAAAGAATTGCGATGGATATGACTAATGCAATTACTCCTCCTAATTTATTAGGAATAGATCGTAGAATTGCATAAGCGAATAGAAAATATCATTCGGGCTGAATATGAACTGGAGTTACTAAAGGATTAGCTGGGGTGAAATTGTCAGGGTCTCCGAGAAGATAGGGTCTATGAAGAGTGAGGGCTACTAGGGCGAATGATAAAATTAGAAATCCTACAATATCTTTATAAGAGAAGTAAGGATGAAAGGGAATTTTGTCTACATCTCTTTTTGTTCCTAGTGGATTTCTAGATCCTGTTTGATGAAGAAAGAGAAGGTGAATAATAACTAAAGCAGCTACAATAAAAGGAAAAAGAAAATGGAATGCAAAGAAACGGGTTAAGGTAGCATTATCTACTGCGAATCCACCTCATACTCATTGTACAATTGCGGACCCCAGATAAGGAATAGCTGATAGTAAATTGGTAATTACTGTTGCCCCTCAAAAGGATATTTGTCCTCATGGTAAAACGTATCCTAGAAAAGCTGTTCCTATAACTAAGAAAAAAATTGTTACTCCGATTATTCACGTTTCTATTAAATAATAGGATCTGTAGTAAATTCCTCGTCCGATATGAATGTATAAACAAATAAAAAAGAAAGAAGCACCGTTAGCATGTAATGTTCGAATGAATCATCCATAGTTTACATTACGACAGATGTGGGCCACTCTTCTGAAGGCTATGTCTACGTTGGGGCAATAATGTATGGCTAAAAATAATCCAGTAACAATCTGGATTCCTAAACAAAGTCCCAATAAAGAACCAAAATTTCATAGGGTGTTAATGTTTGACGGAGAGGGTAAATCAATCAAGGAATTATTTACAATTTTTAAAAGAGGGGATTCCTTACGGATTGGTATTTTCATTAGAATTTTTGTCGTAAGGGCCCGTATTGCACGTTTGTGATTTTTACTACTATAATTAGAGTGATTAGAAGGTACGTAATTATTAAAGCTAGAACGGACCTAGAAGGTCAGTTTAAAAATTTAGTTATAGAAAGTTCGTTTTTTCTGTAAATTCTTTGTCTAGTTAGATCAAATGTTCTTAAGAAATAATTTGAGAAGAATAGGTCAATTAACGTTAATCTAATTCTAAAAATAGCAAAAATTAGAGATACCACTAAGATTTTGAACGAAAATTTGAATTTTTCATTAGAAGCCACCCTAGTCATGTAAATAAACAAAATTAGTATTCCTCCTACTATTACTAAAAATAGAATATATGAGAATCAGTAATTATAATTTATTATTCCTGTGATTAAAGATACTGAAATTGTTTGAAGAAGAAGAATTAAACCGAAAGAAAGGGGATGTCTAAGAAATATAAATAAGGTTGAAAAAGTAATAATTAATATAAATAATAAGGTTATGATGCAAGGAGTAGTTTAAAGAAAATTTTAATTTTGGAGATTAAAGAAAGGGGGTATCCTCTCTCCTTGAGTGTTTTAAAAGAATTAATCTTATTTCTGGTTTACAAGACCAGTATTTTTCTTAAATTATTAAAACTAATGTTAATTTATATTTATCTTTGTAGTTTTATATTTGTTTCGGGATTAGTGGTGTTTGCCTCAAAGCGAAAACATCTGCTTTTAATACTTCTAAGATTAGAGTTTGTTGTTCTTTCATTATATATATCTTTATTTTTTGGTCTTGAACACATAAATTATGAGTATTTTTTTTCTATGATTTTTTTAACTATAAGAGTTTGTGAGGGGGCTTTGGGTCTTTCAGTCCTGGTTTCTATGATTCGAACTTGCGGAAATGATTACGTTCTTACTTTTTCTTCTTTATGATAAAGTTTTTATTGAGTCTTGTTTTTTTGATTCCTTTATGTTTTTTGAATTGTTTCTGATTAGTGCAGTTTGTGTTTTTTATTCTAAGGTTTTTGTTTATGTTAAATTTTAGTTTTAATTACTGTTATGTTGGAGTTTCTTCAGGATTAGGCTGTGATCTGCTTTCTTTTACTTTAATTTTGTTAAGATTTTGGATTTGTTCTTTAATAATTATGGCCAGGGAGAAGATTTTTAAGTTGGGTAGATTTAGAAATTTATTTTTGTTCGTTATAGTTGTTCTTATAATTAGTCTTTATATTACTTTTTCTTCTCTAAATTTGTTTATTTTCTATTTATTTTTTGAGATCAGATTAATTCCCACTTTGATGTTGATTATTGGGTGGGGTTATCAGCCCGAACGAATCGAGGCTGGGGTCTATTTGCTTTTTTATACTTTATTTATATCTTTACCAATAATGATTTCTATTTTCTTTTACTATGAAAAATTTAGTACATTAGAGTTTTTATTAATAAATGTTAACTTAGATAATATTTTTATATTTTTATGTATGAATATAGTCTTTTTGGTTAAAATACCTATATTTTTTATTCACCTTTGACTTCCGAAAGCCCATGTAGAAGCTCCTGTTTCTGGATCAATGATTTTAGCGGGAATTATATTAAAGTTAGGAGGGTATGGTATGCTTCGTGTAATAAAACTTTTCGTTGAGGTGGGAACTAAGATTGGATTTGTTTTTATTTCTATTAGATTAGTAGGAGGATTTATTGTGTCTCTGATTTGTATTCGTCAGAGGGACGTAAAATCTTTAATTGCTTACTCTTCAGTAGCTCATATAGGCCTAGCTCTTGGAGGAATTATAACTTTCAATATTTGAGGATTTTGAGGATCGTTAGCTATAATATTGGCGCATGGGCTTTGTTCTTCGGGCTTATTTTGTTTGGCTAACATTACTTACGAACGTCTTGGAAGTCGAAGGCTTTATTTAAACAAAGGTTTATTAAATATTATGCCTAGGCTTTCTTTGTGGTGATTTCTTTTATGCTCTTCTAATATGGCTGCTCCTCCGTCTTTAAATTTATTAGGGGAGGTTGTTTTAATTAATAGACTAGTGAGATACAGCTGAATTAGAATAATCTTTCTTTCTTTAATATCATTTTTTAGGGCGGTGTATTCTCTGTTTCTTTATTCATTTTCTCAACATGGAAGGTTCTATTCTGGAGTTTATTCAGTTTATCAAGGTCTTTTTCGAGAATATTTGCTTTTGTTTTTGCATTGAGTTCCTCTTAATATTCTAGTTCTTAAGGGAGAATATTTAACTTTATGAATTTAATTTGGATAGTTTAAATAGAAAAAATAACGACTTGTGGCGTCGTGGATGCAGAGGCTGCTTCAAATTATTTTATCTGTGTGTAAGGTTTATTTTGGAATTTTTTTGAGATTTTCTGTGAGATTATTTTTTCTTAGCTTGTATTTTATAGCAATAGATTTAAGCTTAATTGTTGAGTTAAACATTCTAAGTTTAAATTCTTCTTCTGTGGTAATAACTTTATTATTAGATTGAATGTCGCTTTTGTTTATAAGATTTGTTTTATTTATTTCCTCTATAGTTGTTTTTTACAGAGAAGAATATATAGAGGGGGATGTTTATCTGGATCGGTTTATTTTATTGGTAGTTATATTTGTTCTGTCTATAATATTGATGATTATTAGTCCTAATTTAATTTCAATTTTATTAGGATGGGATGGTCTAGGGTTAGTTTCTTATTGTTTAGTAATTTATTATCAAAATGTAAAATCTTTTGATGCGGGGATGTTGACAGCTCTTTCTAATCGGGTGGGCGATGTGGCTCTTCTTATATCAATTGCTTGAATATTAAATTATGGTAGTTGAAATTATATTTATTACTTAGAGTTTATGAAGGAAGATTGAGTTATAAAATTAATTTCTTACATAGTAGTTTTAGCTGCTATAACTAAGAGAGCTCAAATTCCTTTTTCATCCTGACTTCCAGCAGCTATAGCTGCTCCGACTCCTGTCTCTTCATTAGTACATTCTTCCACCTTAGTTACTGCGGGGGTCTATTTGCTTATTCGTTTTAATTTTTCTTTTTCTGATAATTTGATATTTATTTTGTTGTTTATTTCAAGAATGACAATATTTATGTCGGGGTTAGGAGCTAATTTTGAGTTTGATTTAAAAAAAATTATTGCTCTTTCTACTTTGAGTCAATTAGGGTTAATAATAAGGATTTTAGCTCTAGGAAGATACGAGTTAGCTTTTTTTCATCTTCTTACTCACGCCCTCTTTAAGGCTCTTCTTTTTATGTGTGCCGGAAATATTATTCATAATATGGGTAATTGTCAAGATATTCGGTTTATAGGAGGTTTAGTTAAACACATGCCTTTAACTTGTACTTTTTTTAACATTTGTAATCTTTCTTTATGTGGCTTGCCCTTTCTTTCGGGATTTTATTCTAAGGATTTGATTGTGGAGGTCATGTCAATAGGGATTTTGAATATTTACGTTTACGCAATTTTTTATTTGTCTATTGGTCTTACTGTTTGTTATAGATTTCGTTTAACTTATTACACCTTGGTCGGGGATTTTAATTACTCTAGACTAAATTGTTTGAGAGAAAGAGGATTCGTTATGCTAAAGGGAATAAGGGGTTTAATTACTTTTGTTGTCTTTAGGGGGAGAATATTAAGTTGAGTCATGTTTCCCACTCCTTACTTTATTTGCCTCCCCTTTGTTCTTAAGCTTATAACTTTAATTATGATTTTAGTTGGAGCTTGATTGGGCTATGAAGCAGCAAAATTTAAGATTTCATATTTTTGTTTTTCTTTAGGAAGAGTTACTACTAGGAGATTCTTAGGGACTATATGGAATATACCTTTGATTTCAACCTTAGGAGTAAATTATTATCCTGTTTATTCAGGAGAAATTTACACTAAAATCTTTGATCAAGGTTGGCATGAATTTTACGGGGGACAGAATTTGAGTCGAAAATTGGGAATAATTTCTAAATTTTTTCAACTTCTGTCCAATAATCATTTAAAGGTTTATTTTATGATGATAGTGATTTGGATAGTCTTTATTCTTTTAAATATTTTTTAACTTGAATAGCTTATAAGTAGAGCATGGTATTGAAGATACCAAGGAAATATAATTATTTTCAAGTATTTACGAGAAAATTTTCTAATTTTACAATGAAAATGTAATGTTTTTGTTAAACTACATAAACAGGAATATAAACGAAGTTTCATCGCTTAAGAATTAAGTTAGAAGCTTACTCTTGGGTCCCATATTCCCTTAATTGGAGATTAATCCCAGTTTTGTCATTAACAGTGACATACCTCTGCTTTGGTTTCAATTAACAAGCAAGGATAAAATTATCAAACTTTTAGGTCGAAACTAAATGCAAAGTTTTGCTTCTTGCTTGAGACAAATTGATTTATTCAATACTTTTTAAGTGCAAGTTAAATGTTATAGTTAACTATAGTCCCAGTAAGCTCAATCTAGGGCTCCTTGATTTCACTCGTGATATAAACCTCCGAGTAGAACTAGGAGGAAAAATAGAACTACTAGGGAAAAATTTATAATGTTAGAACTGGACAAAGTTATTACTATGGGAAATAAAAGAGTAATTTCTACGTCAAAAATTAAAAAGATTACAGCAATTAAAAAGAATTGTAAGGAAAAAGGTAATCGTGCTCTATTTTTTGGATCAAAGCCGCACTCAAAAGGTCTACTTTTTTCTCGATCAGAAAATGTTTTCTTTGAAATTAAATTGACTAAAACAATAAGAACGAATGTAATAGCAAGGATTATTACGGCTAGGAAAAGAAGAATTTTAATTATTTATACTAGAGTTTCTAGATTTTTTGATTGGAAGTCAAATATAATTGTTTATATTATATAAATATCTACCTCATCAGTAGATAGAAATGTAAAGGAACAATCAGACTACATCGACGAAATGTCAGTATCAAGCAGCAGCTTCAAATCCAAAGTGATGAATAGATGAGAAGTGTCTTAATAGATGACGAATTAAGCAAATTAGAAGAAAGGTCGTACCAATAATTACGTGTAAACCATGGAATCCTGTTGCTATAAAGAATGAGGATCCGTAAACTGAATCTGCAATAGTGAATGGTGCTTCGATATATTCATATGCTTGAAGGATAGTGAAATAGATTCCCAGCAGTACTGTAAGGGCTAGTCCTTGCAAGGCTTGGTTGTAATTGTTTTCTATAAGTCCATGGTGAGCTCAAGTTACGGTAAGCCCAGAAGTTAATAAAATTAAGGTGTTAAGAAGAGGAATTTCAATAGGATTAAAGGTTTGGATTCTTTTTGGAGGTCAATTTAAACCAAGTTCAATTCTAGATGAAAGGGAATTGTGAAAGAATCCTCAGAAGAAAGAAATAAAGAAAAATACTTCGGAAGTAATAAATAGAATCATTCCTCAACGTAGTCCTATGGCTACCTTGAATGTGTGTAATCCTTGATATGTTGCTTCTCGTACTACGTCTCGTCATCACTGGTATATAACAAGAGTAGTAATTAAAAATCCAAGAAAAAGTAAATTTCTTTCGTATAGATGAAATCATTTGATTAATCCTATTATTGTAGTTATTGCTCCTAATGCTCCTAGAATGGGTCATGGTCTAATGTCAACTAAGTGGAAAGGATGATTTTTGTGTGCTCTCATTAGTTTACTTCTCTAGAATAAAGTGTTCTTAGAACAGCAAAAACATAAGATTGAATAATTGATACTGCTGATTCTAAAACTAAAAGTAAAATTTGTGTAATAACAAGGAAGTTCACTAGTATCAATGAAAGTGAAGGGCCTGTGTTTCCTAATAGAGTTATTAAAAGGTGTCCGGCAATTATATTAGCAGATAATCGAACTGCTAATGTGCCTGGTCGGATAATATTTCTAATAGTTTCAATACAAACTATAAAAGGTATGAGAACGGGAGGAGTACCTTGAGGTACTAAATGTGCGAATATGTGAATTGTATGATTGATTCACCCATAAATCATAAAGGATAATCAGAGAGGAAGAGCTAAGGTTAATGTAAGTGTTATGTGACTTGTTCTTGTGAAAATGTAAGGAAATAAACCAAGAAAGTTGTTAAATATAATAAAGGAAAATAGCGAAATAAAGATTAATGTTCTTCCTTGGGTATTGTTGTTTCCAATTAAAACTTTAAATTCTTTATGTAAAGTTGAAATAATTTTAATTCATAGAAGGGAGAGTCGGGATGGAATTAATCAAAATATGGGGGGAATAATGGTTAAACCTAATAGAACTCTTAGTCAATTTAAGGATAAATTGAAATTTGTTGATGGGTCAAACGAAGAGAAAAGGTTAGCTATCATTTTCAATTGTATTTTAATTCAGTCTTTTTAGACCTTTCTTTTTTAATTGAGTACAAAAATGAGTAATAGTTAATTGTATTAAAAATAATGAAAACTAGAGTGAAAAATAAGAATAGTACTAATCAATTTAGAGGTGCTATTTGAGGAATTAAAAATTATCAGACTTCTAATAATTTTAGCTTGACAAGCTAATGTTATGATTTAACTAAATTTTTATCATTAGAAGTAGACGCTAATTTACTATAGGACGGTTTAAAATTCCGTTGCTTGCTTTCAGCCATCTAATGAAGCTTCTCTAAATTTGGAAATTCATTTAACGAAGTAGCCAGGTGTAATTCTTTCGATTACAATTGGCATGAATCTGTGATTGGCTCCACAAATTTCGGAACATTGTCCGTAAAATAATCCTGCTCGATTGATTAGGAATCCAACTTGATTTAGTCGTCCTGGGGTGGCATCAATTTTTACTCCTAACGATGGAACAGTTCAAGAATGAACTACATCTGCGGCTGTTACTAGAATTCGAGTTTGAGTTTCATAGGGGATAACTATTCGATTGTCTACATCTAAAAGGCGAAAATTATGAGGTTTTATTTCTGTAGTTGGAATTATATAGGAATCAAATTCTACTGATTTAAAGTCTGAATATTCATAAGATCAGTATCATTGGTGGCCGATTGCCTTAACTGTAATTGTAGGGTTGTTTACTTCATCCAGAATATAAATTAGTCGAAGAGAAGGAAGAGCAATAAAAATTAAGGTTACAGCTGGAAGGATAGTTCAGATTACTTCAATTGTTTGTCCCTCAAGAAGGTAACGATGAGTAAATTTGTTGAAAAATAAAGTGATTAGTAATTGTCCGACTAGAACAGTAATGATAACTAAAATCATTAGGGCATGATCATGGAAGAAAGAAAGTTGTTCTATTAGAGGAGAAGTTCTATCTTGGAGTAGGAGAGTTTTTCATGTTGCAATTTCTAAAAAAAGTTTAAACTTTATATTTGGGGCTTAAATCCATTGCACTACTCTGCCACATTAGAAGTTAGTTAAAATTGGAAGTTCTTCGTATCTGTGTTCTGCTGGTGGCAGGAATTGTAGTCATTCGATAGATGTGGCTAGGTTAAGACCTCCTAATCTTTTTCGTAAGGATGAAAATGATTCTCAAAGGATAAAAATTAGGAATAGAACTCCTACTAAAGAGATTAAGGACCCAATTGAAGATACAATGTTTCATTTAGCAAACGAGTCAGGATAATCTGAGTATCGTCGTGGCATACCTCTTAAACCGAGAAAATGTTGAGGGAAAAAGGTAAGATTTACTCCAATAAACATTACTAGGAATTGCACTTTTAGGAATTTGTTATGAAGGGTAATTCCTGTGAACAGAGGGAATCATTGAACTAGTCCTGCTATAATAGCAAATACTGCTCCTATAGAAAGAACATAGTGGAAATGAGCAACTACATAGTATGTGTCGTGTAGAATAATATCAATTGAGGAATTAGCAAGAACTACCCCTGTTAATCCTCCTACAGTGAATAGAAATACGAAGCCTAGTGATCACAGTCCGACGGGACTATAAAGTATTTTTGCTCCATGGTAAGTAGCTAGTCATCTGAATACTTTAATTCCGGTTGGTACAGCAATAATTATAGTTGCTGATGTAAAGTAAGCTCGAGTGTCAACGTCTATTCCTACGGTGAATATGTGATGAGCTCAGACTACAAATCCTAATAGTCCAATTGCTATTATTGCGTAAATTATTCCCAATGTTCCGAAGGCTTCTTTTTTTCCTCTTTCTTGTCTAATAATGTGGGAGATTATTCCAAACCCTGGTAGAATTAAAATGTAAACTTCTGGGTGTCCAAAAAATCAAAATAAATGTTGATAAAGAATAGGGTCACCTCCACCTGCAGGGTCAAAGAAGGAAGTGTTGATATTTCGGTCAGTTAAAAGTATTGTAATAGCTCCTGCTAGAACAGGAAGTGAAAGAAGAAGAAGAATAGCTGTAAGAACAACGGCTCAGGAAAATAGGGGCATACAGTCTGCTCTAATTCCTGTGGGTCGTATATTGATTACAGTAGAAATAAAGTTTACTGCTCCAAGAATAGAAGAGATTCCTGCTAGGTGAAGTCTAAAAATTGCTAAATCAACTGAAGAACCTGCATGAGCAATGTTGGCAGAAAGAGGCGGATAAACTGTTCATCCTGTACCTGCTCCATTTTCAACAATTCTCCTTATGATAAGCAGGGTTAAAGAAGGGGGAAGAAGCCAGAATCTTATGTTATTCATCCGAGGAAAAGCTATGTCGGGTGCTCCTAGTATTAGGGGAACTAATCAATTTCCGAATCCTCCAATCATAACTGGTATTACCATGAAGAAAATCATAACGAATGCGTGGGCGGTCACGATTACGTTATAAATTTGGTCATTTCCAATTAGTGAACCTGGATTACCTAATTCAGTACGAATTAGTATTCTTAAAGATGTTCCTACTATTCCTGATCATGCTCCAAAGATGAAGTATAGAGTGCCGATATCTTTGTGGTTTGTGGAAAATAATCATTTATTCGGTAAGGTGGCTGAGGTTTAGGCAATAAACTGTAAATTTATGAACGAAATATTGAATTTCTCTTACCACTCTGGTTTTGTAGTCAAGTATGATTTTAAATTGCAAATTTAAAGGTGAAGTTTTCTTCTAAAGCCTATAAGGCTTAGGTAATTTCCTATTTCTAGCTTTGAAGGCTAACAGTTTGTGTTTAACTTAAATCCTTAGTTCATTCTAAAGATTAAAGGACACATAATTAGGCCTGATAGGGATAAAAAATTAAAAATTATGACTGTAAATCTTCTTTTTTCGTTCTTGAAGATCAGAGTTTCGTTAGTGTTTACTACTAGAGTGGAAAATGTGATTCGCAAATAGAAAAATAGTGTGATTAAGGTAAAAACAATTAAAGCTAGGCTTACTAAAATGAAGTTGTTAGAAACTAAATTGTTAACTGTGAGTCATTTAGGAAAGAATCCTAAGAATGGGGGGAGTCCCCCTAGGGAAAGAAAGTTTAAAATGAAGAATAATTTCACTGTTTTTCTGAAGTTTATTGAATTGAATAATTGTTTTAGGAAGAATACGTTTAGTTGTCTAAAGATTAGGACGATATTAGCTGAGATTACTGAATATACAGAAAAGTAAATAAATCAAATTGCTTGAGAGTTTAATATTCTTGCGATTATTCATCCAATGTGGTTAATTGAAGAGTAAGCTATGATTTTTCGTAATCTTACTTGGTTTAGTCCTAGAGTTCCTCCAATTACGGTTGAGAAGACAATAATTCTTGCTAGGAAGATAATTATTTGAGAATTGTATATTAGTAGAATTATTGGGGCGATTTTCTGTCATGTAAGTATAATTAGACAGTTTATTCAGTCCAACCCTTCTATTACTTCGGGAAACCAGGCATGGAATGGGGCAGCTCCTATTTTAGTCAAGAGTGCTGAATTCAAGATCATTATTCAATAATTAGAATTTTGGGGCAGTAATTCATTTATATTTATTGATATGATGATAGAAAACAGTAGGGCTCTTGAGGCTAAGGCCTGTGTAATGAAGTATTTCAGGGCGGATTCGGAAGGGTATACGTTTTTTGTATTTCTTAACAAGGGAATGATAGACAGAAGATTAATCTCTAATCCAATTCATATTCTAAATCATGAATATGAAGAAATAGCGATCAATGTTCCTAAAACGAGAGTTCTAAAGAACAGAATTTTGAAAAATTTTGTGATTAAAAAGAAAAGGATTAGGACCTTTATAAATGGGGTATGAACCCACTAGCTTAATTAGCTTATCTTTTTACACTTTAGTATATGATGTATAGGAGTTTTTGATACTTTAGGAGCTAGTTTGATTCTGGCAAGTGTAAGTGGAGACAGGACTACCTGCATGCTCAATTCTATCAAAATTGCCCTTTTTTCAGGCACTCCACC